TTTATTAAAATATCATGCACTGATTCTTCAATACCTACTATCGTAGAATATTCGTGCAGCACATTCTCAGATGTTGCACGTGTGATAAATGTTCCTTCTATTTCGCCAAGTAAAGCCCTTCGCATGGCAATACCTACGGTATCGGCTTGACCTTTCATAAGCGGGGACAGAACGAAACGACCATAATAAAGGCGCTTGCTGTCTACTCTTGATTCAACACATTTCCACTGTAGTGTTCGAGTGGATCCTGCTACTTCTTCTAGAACCATACTATTATTTTGTATTTTGATTTTCTTTATGATTATTGGATCGGATCATTGACTCATTTATTTTTCTTGGAATCTCTTGAATTCTTATTTCTACACACGTCTTTTTTTAGGGGGGCGACATCCATTATGTGGCATGGGTGTTACATCACGTACGAAACTTAATAGTATTCCGCTTCTACGAATGGCTCGTAATGCCGCATCTCTTCCGAGACCTGGACCCTTTATCATAACTTCTGCTCGTTGCATACCCTGATCCACTACTGTACGAATAGCGTTGAGTGCTGCTGCTTGAGCAGCATAAGGTGTTCCTTTTCTTGTGCCTCTGAATCCAGAAGTCCCCGCGGAAGCCCAAGAAACTACCCGACCTCGTACGTCTGTAACAGTTACAATAGTATTGTTGAAACTCGCTTGAACATGAATAACTCCTTTCGGTATTCGACGTTCATTCTTATGTGAACCAATACGTGCATTCTTACGTAAACCAATTTTTGCTATAGGTTTTGTCATATTTTATTATCTCATATTCATAAGAATAAAAAAAATAAGGAAGAATCAGAGATATACAGAAAGATACGCGGAATATCCATTTTATATGAAAACTGATTCTTTTTTCTTTCTTTTTACATTTTTTTCTTTTATAAAGTTCTTTATTTAGAACTTGAGAAGAATTATCCCTGTCTCTGTTTATGTCTCGGATTGGAACAAATTACTATAATTCGCCCGTGCCTACGGATCAGTCGACATTTTTCACAAATTTTACGAACAGAAGCCCTTATTTTCATATTTTTTATTCCTTACCTTCATTCTGAATCTATTTTTTTGGAAACAAAAATTAGTTTTTTTTTTTTCGAATTATACCCCTACGAGGGGGATGTTTAAAAGAATGATCTAATCGTTCGAATCTTTTTTTCGAAGTCTATAAATTATGCGTCCCCTGGTTGAATCATAACGACTCATTTCTATTTTTACTCTATCTCCGGGTAGTATACGTATAAAACTGCGTCGGATTCTCCCTGAAATATAACCTAGAATTAGATCTTGATTATCTAATCGAACTCGAAACATACCGTTGGAAAGTGACTCAGTAATTAAACCCTCATGAATCAATTTTTGTTCTTTCATTTCAGATAACCCCCTTTAAGTATCAACTACTAGAGGAAGAGTTCTATAATTCACTTCTCCTCTCTATTTTACAAATAGATAAATAGTAAATTCGAGAGAGTATTAAGTTACCGCAGGATAATCACCATATATAACACAAAATTTCTCCTCCAATTTTTGCTAGTCGAGCTTCTCGATCTGTCATTATACCTCGAGCAGTAGAAAGAATTAGAATCCCCATTCCGCCTAAAATCTTAGGAATTTGTTGATAGTTGGAATAAATTCGTAGACCGGGTCGGCTGATACGCTTTAAAATAATTTTATTCCCTTTCCTAGTCTTTCTATGTCGTAAGGTTAAAACCAAGAATTTTTTTTTACTTTCTTGATGTTTTCGAACGTTTTCAATAAAACCTTCTCGTAAAAGTATTTTCACAATATTTTTAGTGATATTAGTAGATGCTATTTGAACCCTTCCCTTTTTATCCATGTCAGCATTTCTTATAGAAGTTATTATATCGGCAATAATGTCCCTACCCATGACGAATTATAGTTATTGGTGCCTCCTCATTTTTGATATAATCAACATGCTTTTTTTGTTTTAGTTTAATTTTTTATTTAATTTTTTTTATTATTAAATTTATTATTAAATTATAATTTCTTTTAATTAAAAGTATATGCATGAGACACGATCTATTAATTGGATCTATTTCAGATATTCGAATTAATAGAAAATAGAATATAAATTCTAGAATTATATATTCTATTCTATATCTATACTATGATATAAATATGATATAACTAGAAATAAAAATAGGAATGAATATACTAGAAAATAGTATAATTTAATATATCAAAATATAAAATATAAATAGTCGAATAATAATAATTAATTAATTAATAAATTATAAAAATAAATTATAAATTAATATAATAATTATAATAATATATAATGAAGACTATAAGACTTCGGGTGCTAATGAAACTATTTTAGTAAAATTCAACTGTCTCAATTCCCGAGCAATCGCACCAAAAATTCTAGTTCCTTTTGGATTTCCTTCTTTATCAATGATAACCGCTGCATTGTCATCATATCGTATTATCATGCCATTTTCACGTTTGAGTTCTTTACACGTGCGTACAATCACAGCTCTAATTACTTCTGATCTTTCTAGAGGCATGTTGGGCACTGCTTCTTTGATTACAGCAACAATAACATCGCCAATATGAGCATATCGTTGATTACCAGTTCCTATGATTCGAATACACATCAACTCTCGAGCTCCGCTGTTATCCGCTACATTTAAAAGGGTCTGAGGTTGAATCATATCATTTTTTTTTTTTTTTTTTATCTCTTATTTCAATGCAAGGGACAAGGGAAAAAATCAATATTGTCTGTCCAGAGATAAAGAAATCCGCGTTTGTTTTTTCATTCTCAATACACCTTTACTTACTTTTGTTTACCTATCCTGATCCTGAAATAACAAATTGAGTTCGTATAGGCATTTTGCATGCAGCTATTTTCATAGCTGCTTTGGCTACAGTTTCTGATACTCCACTTATTTCATAAAGTATTCGGCCCGGTTTAACAACGGATACCCAATATTCGGGGGATCCCTTCCCCGAACCCATACGTGTTTCCATAGGTCTTACTGTAACAGGTTTGTCGGGAAAGATACGTACCCATACCTTTCCACCACGACGTGCATATCGTGTCATTGATCTTCGCCCTGCTTCTATTTGTCTAGCTGTGATCCAAGCAGGTTCAAGTGCCTGAAGAGCATATCTTCCGAAACAAATATGATTGCCTCGGCAAGATATTCCCTTCATTCTACCTCTATGTTGTTTACGAAATCTGGTTCTTTTTGGGTCATAGTTGATGGTTGTTTCTGAATTCCATCTCTACTGCAGAACCGGACATGAGAGTTTCTTCTCATCCAGCTCCTCGCGAATCACTAGACGTGTTTGTTTATGGATAATGCTTATTTCTTTTACTTTTCAAAAATTTTCTAAAGTATTTAACTTTACCTCATATTGAATCATCCAAAAAGTCATACAATAAATGAAATATAAATTTAAATAAAAAAATAAATATAAAAATAAAAAATATAAAACAAAAGGTTACGCGGGCGAATATTGACTCTTTTCTCTTTTATTTGTAGGGTCATTTTATGACTAGTCAGAAGAAATCTATGTTATTCTTGGTTCATTCCGCCATCCTACCCAATGAATCATTAGGATTGATTCTTTTTCAATCAAATCCTATGTAGTCACAGGTTCCATCGTTCCCATAGCTTCTCCATTAATGCTTAGGCCTGAACTCTGCAATGGAGCTCCCAACAAAATCAGTTATTTGTTTCTGAGTCAATCTCCTCAGTTTTCTTAACCCGAAGCTCGATTCAATTGTTCATCTATGTTTCTATTATTTATATCCTTATTCTATCTTATTATTTATTTATCTATCTTATTAGATAGATAATCTCTATATTGATTATTGATTAGATTATTATTATTTAGTAATTATTTATATTTAGATTCTTTATTATTATGATCATATATTCATTCTATTTTTTATTATATTATATTTATGTTATATTTATATGTATAATATTTTATTATATTAATATTAAATATTATATTTGATATTAGAGATATTATAATTATAATTTATATTTTTATTATTTTATTTATATTTTTTATATTTATTGTATATTGATGTTGATGCTTTATCACACTGCCTTTTTTTATGGGGTGATTTTTCATAAACCATACATATTGGAATCATATATCATTTATCATTGAGATCTTTATTCTCTCTTTCTATCATCCTTTCATTTTTCTACATCCCTTTTTTTTTCATAATTTATAATTAGATTTATTTTTTATGAAAAAAATTTCAGTTGCTATAACTATATAATCGATTCAGTCATATAGTGACTGTTTCTTGGGATCTCGACAATACGAAGCAATAAGTTGGTTATTAGTTTTGAGTTTTTTTAGTTTTGATCGTTACTAAGTTTATAGTGGGGTCATCTTTTTTTTGTAATCTCAACTCTAAATAAAAAACTAAAACTAACGAGTCACACACTAAGCATAGCAATTATACGAAACCTAAATTAAAGAGTAAATCGAATTTTTATTCAACCTTATAGAATTATAATTGTTTGTTTTTCTATTGCTCAGCAGAATGGCGAGATAAGTAAAGGTCCATTATTCTTATTCTTGGTTTACAAATACCCAAATTTTTATGCCTAAGACTCCATAGATAGTTCTAATTGTATGGGAACAGTGATCAATTTTAGCCCGAATTGTTTGTAAAGGAACCCTACCTTCTCTGATCCATTCGACACGTGCAATCTCTTTTCCGTCGATACGCCCTGCGATTTGTACTTGAATTCCTTTTGTATCCGTTTGTTCAGTTAATTCAATAGCTTTCTTCATTGCCTTTCGAAATGAAACTCTATTTTTTAATTGTAAAGCTATATATTCTGCAAGAATATTAGGTTGTCCATAAGGCTTTTCAATTCTTGTGATAGCAATGTTGAGTCTCCGATTTACAGAACGAAACTCTTTTTGTACATTCATCTGTAATTCTTCGACTCCCCCTGTTCGTCCTTCTAATAATAAATTGGG